CAAGAAGATTGTTTACGAAGAAACAACAAGAAAAATTCATATTCTGATACATAAGAGTTATATAGGAATTGAAATAGTCTTTTATTTTCTTTTTTCAAAAGAAAAATCGATTTCATTGAAGTAATAAGACTATTCCAATTTGAATAATAGTTGAGAAAGAATCGCAATAAATGCAAAGATGGAACATCTTGAATCCGGTATTCAAGGAGTTGAACCAGGATTTCTAAATGGATAGGATAGGGTATTTCTATATGTGATAGATAATGTAAATGCAAAAATTTGTCTTCTAAAAAGGGAAATATTGAATGAATAGATTGTAAATTTTGAAACTTTGGTATTTCTTTTTCTTCCGGACAAGATAGTTGCCCTAGCGAAAGTGGGATTTCTACAACGATCGCAAACCCCTCAGATAGAATCTGAGAATAAAACTCAGAATAAAAATAATTGCTGTGATCGAACAATCGATCTTGGTTAGGCTGATTAACCGAATTAATCCAAAAATTCTGCTGATACATTCGAATAATTAAACGTTTCACAAGTAGTGAACTAAATTTCTTGTTATTATTACAACCAATAATTTCCACAGGTTCGGCACCATTTAATCCATAATCATGGGCAAATGCATAAATATATTCCTGAAAGAGAAGTGGGTAGACGAAGTATTGTTGACGAGATTTCTGTTTTTCTGAATACCCTTCGAATTTTTCCATTTGTATTTCTACTTGAAATAGAGAAAAAAAGCATTTCTCGGTTTATCAAATGATGATACATAGTGCAATATGGTCAGAACAAGGTGTTGCATAATACAAACCCTGGAAAGAAAGGGAGTCTAATCCATAGATCTTTTTCCGCTCCTTTTCTATCCAATTAGTTTTTGTTTGTTCTAATTACAAAACAAACAAGAACTAATCTTTTATTTTTACGGGCCAATCGCTCTTTTGACTTTGGAATACAGTCTCTTTATCAATATACTGTTTCTTTTACACATTCAATTCATAACATCCCTTTTCAATCCATAATCAAGAATAATTAGGATTTCTAAAAAAATAAAGTAAAGGGTCCACTCATAGGAAACCTAACCTTTCCCCGCATCAGGCACTAATGTATTTTTAACGTCTAATTAGATCGGGGAATCCTTTCAATTAAGAAGTTAAGCTCGTTGCTTTTTATTTTACCAGAATTAGAGCCAGGCTCTATCCATTTATTCACTAGACCCAGAAAATCGGAATTTTTTTTATTAAAAAAAAAAAGAAATTGATTTTATTACGACATGCTATTTTTTCCATTCATTACCTTTGAGGATCAGTCGTGGTCTTCTAGACTCTACCAAGAGTCTGGACGAATTTGTTGCTTCATCCAAATGTGTAAAAGATCATAGTCGCACTTAAAAGCCGAGTACTCTACCATTGAGTTAGCAACCCAGATAAAATCGGATCTCTTAGACACGATCGAAATCCAAAAATCGATGGAATTACACCGGACGCTCCTGTCAAAACATTGAATTAGCAAGACATCAAAAGAAAGGTTTTATCACCCATTAAAAACACTAAAATACCAAAATGAACTGATCCCCTTAAATTTCACTAAAGGTAAAAAAGGAGCGGCTCCAATCACAATAGCAAAATTGTCATTTTTTTGACAATTTTTATTTCTTTAAATAAAAAAATCTTCTATGAGAGTACATGCAAGGGGGGCAGCCCTATCATTTGAGCGAAGTGTAGACAGAAATACCTAATATGGAGTGACGATAAATAGACCCAGCTATCTACAAATTCTATTTGTTCAATAGACCTTTGTCAATGGAAATACAATGCAATTAGATACAAAAAGGAAATAAAATAAGGCCTTTTGTTGGATTGGCACGATATAAATGCAGCAAAAAAAATAGGACTAAGAAAGAGGCAAATTGTGTCTAAATAATTAAGGGGTACTAGCGACTCTCTCCTACTTTTTTATTTATTTAGTTTTTCAATTAACTCAAAGTTCTTTCTTTATCTTTAAAGAATTCTGCCTTCCTTAAAATATCATAAACAGTTCTTGTGGGTCGAGCACCCTTTTCAAGGAAATAGAGAATTGCTGGAACATTTAAACAAGTTTGATTCCTTTTTGGATCATAAAAACCCACTTTTTGAAGATCTCTTCCTTCTCTTCGAGATCGAACATCAATTGCAACGATTCGATAGATAGCTTATTGGGATAGATGTAGATAAACAACCCCTCCCCTAGAAACGTATATGAGGTTTTCTCCTCATACGGCTCGAGAAAATGATTCTAATTTCTGTCTATAATACAAGTAGATAGAAATTAGATTATGACTTGCATTAATTTCCTTAAAGAAAAGAAAAAAATTTTCATTTATACTCATGACTCAAGTTGGCTAATTTTGACTGACAGACTTCAAAAGAAAAACCCTTCAAAAATTTTTGAGTCGTCTCTAAACTCTTTTCTTTATCTCATCTCGAACAAATTTACTTTTCTTCCTTATTCTGATCTAATTCTATTGTTGAGACGGTTGAAAATCGTGTTTACTTGTTCCGGAATCCTTTATCTTTGATTTGTGAAATCCTTGGGTTTAGACATTACTTCGGGAATTCCTATTCTTTTTTCTTTCAAAAGAGTAGCAACATACCCTTTCTTTTTTCTTATTTCTTTCGATAAAGCATTTCACTCTTCTATAGAAATCAAATATGAACGATTGATTCAGATAGACTTTTAATGGAAAAAGTTTTTCCAATCTTCCAAAATTGGACTTTTTTTTTTTTAACCTTTTGATTTCTATATTAAGGATAGACTGACAAAGTTGGCCTAATTTATTAGTTTTCACTAACCCTAGATTCTTTCCCTTGATAAAAAAGAAATTCTGTCCTCTCGAGCTCCATCGTGTACTATTTACTTACAAACAACCCAGCGCAAATTTGGTTCGGGACGAATAGAACAGACTGTGTCGAGCCAAGAGCATTTTCATTACTATGGAAAATGATGGATAGCAAAATCCACAATCGATCATGTCCTTCAAGTCGCACGTTGCTTTCTACCACATCGTTTTAAACGAAGTTTTACCATAACATTCCTCTAATTTCATTGCAAAATGGTATCGAGAATTGATTCAATATGGAAGGAATCATGAATAGTCATTGCTTTTGTATACTAATTCAAACTTGCTATCTATGGAGAAATATGGATAAAAGAAATAAGTATTTATCGCGGAACACTCTGCAAAGATCCAATTTATTTAAACTCATATTCTATCATATGAATGAAACATAGTTCGAAAAAGAGTAAAAAAAGAGTTTGCTTAAGACTTATTTATTATTTAATTTCCATTCTCAACAGAGAACTCAAGATGATCAATCCTGAAATGAGAAGGATCGACTCTTCCCCAACAAATAAACTATCAACCTCCAGTTGAATTAATTTAATTAATTAATATATTTTTCCGTAACAAAAACAATTAACTATTAACCAAATAAGCTATGCTAATGAAAAGATTGGTAGTTTTGGGGTAGTTATAAAATTCTCATACTTCTTCGACCCGAATAACAAAAGAAAGAAAATTTTTTTGTAAAGTAAAATTAAGGTCTTTGCTTTTACTTAACTTTCTTTTAGGTAAAAGAAAGAACTAAAAATAAAAAATAAGAAAAGTACTATTTTTTTTTCAATCAATTCGAAAGTCGAGTAGAAAGAATATATGAATTTATCTCTAATCCTCACATTCCATTGATTTAGAAATGGATATTTGCAAATCAGATAATACCTAAAATAGAAAAATCGAGTCCCTATCCGTAGAATGGAAACCCTTTTCTTTTTTCTCGCGCCGATCTTGGTCAAAAGTTTTAAGGCCTGTGCTGAAACTAAAAACATCCTACTCTTTAATCTGACCATGAAACATAGAATTAGGAAACTCCCCCCTTTTTTTTTTACTTACTTTAGTTCTTTAGTTTTTCTTTAGTTCTTTAGTTTTTTGGAAAAAAAAGAAATAGGGGGTACTTCTTTTCTTTCATATTGGGTGTCAAATGTATCCTGTAAGAATTCCCACTTCATAGATACGGAGCATAAAGTTTATCTAAGAAGTTCAAATTTCAAAACACATATTCAAAACACATATTGAGTAATTGAGTAGTAGGGGCATATCCTGAATGTGCCCGATAGACAAAAATTTTTCATGAAAATAAAGATATTAAATTTGACTGGACTTGACACTTGATTTTTTGTTTTCTGAGAAAGAAAATGAATGCCTCGAAATGCATCTAATCTACGAGTTCATAAGAGATAATTATTCTCTTTAATAAACCTTTTGTGTGTCGTGCAGGGCATAATACGATTCTATCTTTCGCTTCATCAGAAAAAATCTGGGACGGAAGGATTCGAACCTCCGAGTAACGGGACCAAAACCCGCTGCCTTACCACTTGGCCACGCCCCATTTCGTTTTATGCAACACTAATAAACACTATTCTTTTTATATATTATTCGTCAATCCCACTTCAATTACCTAAAAAATGAGGGATATTTTCTTGCTAGGATTCTAGACATGCGGATAATATAGAATCCAAAAAATGCATTGATCATTACATGGAATTCTATTAAGATATTATATGAAAGTCGAATTTCTTCCATTCTCATTTGAGAATGCGAATACAAGGAGGTATTTTGTGTTTGGGAAAGTCCGAAGAAAAAAGGATTTTGAATCCACCTTTTCTTTTGCTTTTTTCCCTTAGAAAAATAACTCAATCAAAATCCAATTATCTACTCTACAAGAACGAAATGCTTGTTATGCCTAATATAATTAGTTTAACCTGTATCTGTTTTAATTCTGTTCTTTGTCCGACTAGCTTTTTCTTCGCCAAATTACCCGAAGCTTATGCCATTTTCAACCCAATCGTGGATGTTATGCCTGTCATACCTGTACTCTTTTTTCTATTAGCGTTTGTTTGGCAAGCCGCTGTAAGTTTTCGATGAAATCTTTACTATTCTGTCTGCCAAATTGAATGATGTATTCATTCCAAAAAAAAAAAATGGATAAGAGCCGAGAAGTCTTATATTATGAACCTTCGATTCTAAAATTCAAATTCTTCTACATTGAATGTATAGCTGCAGCAATAAATTTGGATCAGCCTTTCTACCCCCTACGCCTACGTTGAGTAGGTACCTTTAGGTACCTACACAATACCTAAACTCATTTTTGATATTGATAAGAGCGCTTATTATAAAGCAATTCTTGCAATTTTTTTTTAAGAATTGATTTTTGCATTTTTAGGTGTCAAAATAAACAAAACCCATCCTAGTGGATCTGTGTGGTAAGGAAAAATGGGTAATCTATTCCTTAACAAAAAAAATCTTGGAGATTATGTAATGCTTACTCTCAAACTTTTTGTTTATACAGTAGTGATATTCTTTGTTTCCCTCTTTATCTTTGGATTCTTATCTAATGACCCAGGACGTAATCCTGGGCGTGAGGAGTAAAAGTCCAAAATTTTTGCGAATTTTTTCTTACAAATTGGATTTATTTCGTACATTTATCTATGAGAAAATCCGGGGGTCAGAATTCCTTACAATTCGAAAGTCCCAAATGATCCGAGGGGGCGGAAAGAGAGGGATTCGAACCCTCGGTACAAAAAAATTGTACAACGGATTAGCAATCCGCCGCTTTAGTCCACTCAGCCATCTCTCCCCGTTCCAAATCGAAAGGTTTTCGTGATATGACAGAGGCAAGAAATAACGATTGCAAAAAATCCTTCCTTTTTCTTTCATTTCAAAAGTGCATAAAAATTATATTGCCAATTCCATTTTAATTATATTCTTTTTTCTTAATGTTATGTTAATAAAAAAAAGAAGAAAATTCTTGTTTTTTCTTTCCAAAATGCAATATAGGCTGAGATGAGAGACAATCAGATATATTTTCTCTTCAGCGGGCAGTTCCATATAGGATTTGTTAGAATAAAAGAAGCAGGTTATAAAAAAACTCTTTTTTTTTCGATTATTTATCCACAAAGCAAAAAAGGTTCTTATCAAACCCACAACAAAATTGGAAAGAAAGATAAAGTAAGTAGACCTGACCCCTTGAATGATGCCTCTATCCGCTATTCTGATATATAAATTCGATGTGGATGAAATTGGTGTATAAGCGGATTTTTTGTATTTCCTTAGACTTAGATCGCGCAAGGCAAGAATTTTTCGCTATTTACGATTTCATATTCTTGTTACTAGACGTTCTATAGGAATAAGAAGAAATCGCAACTCTTTTCCGTTACACATAAAAAGGGTTTCAAAAGTCAATTTTTCTTTTCAATATCTTTCTTTTTTTCAGAATCCTATTTTTGTTCTTCCACCCATGCAATAGAGAGCGAATGAGAAAAGAGGTTTTTTTCCCTTAAAAGATAGGCTTTGAAATAGGAATCATGGAATAATGCTGAATTCAAATGTTTATTTCTTTATTTCTATAGTATAAGAAAAATTAATTGAATGAAATTCGTGGATTTACCACGACCTTGGTTGTGACCCGACCCCATAGATAAAAATGAAAAATTTCTATCTTCGAGACCATTGAAAAAGGGCATTGAACGAGAAAGAAATCGTCCACAGATAATCAAACTATCGTATGCCCTGGAAGTAATATGAGGTGCTCGGAAATGGTTGAAGTAATTGAATAGGAGGATCACTATGACTATAGCCCTTGGTAGAGTTACTAAAGAAGAAAATGATCTATTTGATATTATGGACGACTGGTTACGAAGGGACCGTTTCGTTTTTGTAGGATGGTCCGGCCTATTGCTCTTTCCTTGTGCTTATTTCGCTTTAGGGGGTTGGTTTACAGGGACTACTTTTGTAACTTCTTGGTATACCCATGGATTGGCTAGTTCCTATTTGGAAGGTTGCAATTTCTTAACCGCGGCGGTTTCCACTCCTGCCAATAGTTTAGCACACTCTTTGTTGCTACTTTGGGGCCCGGAAGCACAGGGGGATTTTACTCGTTGGTGTCAATTAGGCGGTCTGTGGACTTTTGTCGCTCTCCATGGGGCTTTTGCACTAATAGGTTTCATGTTACGTCAATTTGAACTTGCTCGGTCTGTTCAATTGCGGCCTTATAATGCAATTTCATTCTCTGGTCCAATCGCTGTTTTTGTTTCCGTGTTCCTTATTTATCCACTGGGACAATCTGGTTGGTTCTTTGCGCCGAGTTTTGGCGTAGCAGCGATATTTCGATTCATTCTTTTCTTCCAAGGATTTCATAATTGGACGTTGAACCCATTTCATATGATGGGAGTTGCCGGAGTATTAGGCGCAGCTCTGCTATGTGCTATCCATGGGGCTACCGTAGAAAACACTCTATTCGAAGATGGTGATGGTGCAAATACCTTCCGCGCTTTTAACCCAACTCAAGCTGAAGAAACTTATTCAATGGTCACTGCTAACCGCTTTTGGTCCCAAATCTTTGGTGTTGCTTTTTCCAATAAACGTTGGTTACATTTCTTTATGCTATTTGTACCCGTCACCGGTTTATG